TACTCGTAACAAGTTCCTATATTATAAAATTTCTGGTAGAATCGGAAAGCATTAAGCACAAATAGGATACACACACCTTTTATTTGGAAATAGCAAAGGAATGCTTCTAATGGAACATGTAGAAATAGTAAGACCTATTGTTTGTTACCTTTCTTTCATAAGCAAAAGACGTCAAAATATACCATCAAGATAGATAACCATCTATCAGATACCTCTATTTTATTTGATCTAAGGCTTACGTCTTTCTTTCTGTGAAAGAATGGAATGGTAAGACACCACCACCATTATTACATACATTCTCTTTTTTGTAATCCCCTACACGGGCAAAGAATTTTTTTTTCAACTTTTCTTTTTACTCTATAAAAAAGAGCCGCCCAACCATGTTGATTGAATGTTTGAGTACTCAAAGCCTCTCGTGAGTCTGTATACAAAGTATCTTCAGTCCTTTCCACAACTTCTAAATTGATTTCCCATCAGCCTATTCTATTCAATCTAATTCCAGACAGAGTCAGTAGACACTATTTTAGTATTTAGTATAGGTAGTGTAAGATAATTAGGAAGTCTTGATAGTCTTTCGTGTAATCTCTTCTTCAATCCTAGGAGCAAAAATGGAGTGTCCTTTAGGAACCTTTGGATACTAAGATTTCCGACCTCTTACTTTCGTAGTTCTGAATCCCAGAATTGACTCTCACTATTTATTTGATTCAATTGATATCATAAATCAAATAAATGTCCGAATCAATCATTAACATTAATCAATCATTAACATTAATAAGTAAGGGTTACTTCATACCTATTGGTACCGGTTTGTACCGGTACCCAGAACCCAGATTTTGAGAAAAAAATTTACAGTTTTTTGTATAGAATTCTGGATTCTAAAAATCAAGTATCGACAGGCCTAGTCGTTTGCCTCTTCTTCTTGCGGGGCAAGAATTTGTCGAGTTAGATCAGCAGAATAAGAAATTTCAAGTCTTTTGTTGATCAGGCGACACCCGGATTTGAACTGGGGATAAAGGATTTGCAGTCCCCCGCCTTACCACTTGGCCATGCCGCCAAATCTGATCCAAAAAAAATGGATAATATTTTTATCCATCCATATTCTATTACTAATTTTTTTTGGATCTTGAATCCCATTGTACTTATCCCTTTTCAAAAATTAATCCCTATTTTTTATTGGATCCAGTTTAGATTATTCTCTTCGATTGATTGTATCTCAAAAGACACACTGCTTAAAAACTTCCCTTCTCCTTCTATTGAAAAGAGAAAAAATAGATTTCCGGTCACAGACCTAAAAATTCAGGGCAAATTTGAACCATTAACTATTTTTACTTTAGAATTAGTGAACGGTTCTTAAATTTGTATCTCAAATTGTATTTCTTTAATGGTATAAGAAAATAAAATTGATTTACGACTAATCAGTATCAATTATTTTCAATAATCAATCCTTTTCAATTTCAATTATAACAAAATATATGTGTATATGTAAACCCCAGAACAGAAATTGTTACACAGATACCGAATTGGGTCTTTCTCTTATGTACATATCCCTATAGAGAATTATTTAAATTTTTCATTGAATATTTTGAATAGAAAATAGGAATTATGATATAGTGCGACCTGACTTCTGTTGCCACAAGTAAAATTACGATAAAAGATGCGATATGCGGATAGGTATATCGGCATGTACTTAATAAATACTACTCCTATGAAATACTACTCCTATTACTATTACGCAATTCAATCGTATTCTATCTATAAATTCTACTACCAAAAAGAATCCGCGAATTCTTTTTTGAACATTCAAGTGTGCTAAAAAAAGGAAATTCTATACTGCTCCTGATTATTCTGTTTTTATCTCATTCATAAAGAGCAGATTTAATCTTGAATCCATTTATTTTTTGGTACCCAATCTGATCGTAATATCATAATAATAGGTATGTATCAATTTTTATATTCTATACAAGACTCCATAAGTGGAAGTGATAGAATTTTTTTTCCAGGAATGTTTTATCAATTCATTTCCATTTGTACTTGTCGCAAATTCGAACTTGCGTCGAAAATGCTCTTCATTCCTCCGTCTTGTTTCCGTTCATACGTATGAAATACATTACATATTTTCATACGTATGAAATACATTACATATATGGAGTTGCCTGAAATTTCATGTGATTCAGTAAACAGAATGTACATTCCATCATTGCTAGATCGATCCGTATGGTTCGATGAATAGTGAGTCAATAATGGGATTTTTCGATAAACAGGAAACTTAAGATTAAGATGCTCCGGAATGGAAATGAGGGAATGTCCACAATACCTGGATTTAGTCAGATTCAATTTGAGGGATTTTGTAGATTCATTAATCAGGGCTTGACGGAAGAATTTCATAAATTTCCAAAAATTGAAGATCAAGAAATTGAATTTAAATTATTTGTGGAAACATATAAATTGGTAGAATCCTTGATAAAAGAAAGAGATGCTGTGTATGAATCACTCACATATT